CATCAAGGCGGAGTAGAGCAGCTTGGTAGCTCGCAAGGCTCATAACCTTGAGGTCACGGGTTCAAATCCTGTCTCCGCATGATTTTTTTTATTCAAAACTTTGGATTTGACTCTGTTAACTAGTAATTAATTACTTTTTCTTTTGTTTTGATTTGAGTCGGTAGAAAAAAAGGTATAAAAAAAATGAGAGTGATATGATAAAATCACTACACTATCGTGATCAACTATACCAAAATCTTTATTAAAGAAAAAAATTGACCTTGAACACCTAGAGCGGATAGCGGGAATCGAACCCGCGTCTTCTCCTTGGCAAAGAGAAATTTTACCATTCGACTATATCCGCATTTTTCCTTCTTGAGAAGGAATATACCCACGCATAAGATATATATATTTGGATCCTCTTTGTGCAGAGTCGGGACAGATATTCTCTTCAAGTCAATGCTAATTCAATTCTTAATTTTTTTTTATTTATTAAATTCATTAACGAAGCTAAAGTTTGACCCCCCCTCTAATTTTTTTCTTTATGTTGTTATTATATTGATTTTCTTTTAATGTGTCTCACAACCTGAAAGAATTCGAATTCGGAAGAGGGGTCCTTTTTGGATTTGGGACGACTAGGTTAAGAGATAAGAGAATTAAGGATACCCACCAGAAAGACTAATCCAATCCATAATGATGTACCGGAAAATAGAATATTTTTGTTACTTGACCAACCATCGGGAGAAGCAAACACAACGGGTACGCTAATGAGTAAGATTGATGAAGTGGCAATTAATGCAAAAACAGCCAATTGGAAAGCTATAGTCATCTTTCTAATCCTCCAAGCTACCAACAAATAAACTAGACCATTTGATCCCTCTATCAGTCAAAAATAAGAAAAAAATGCATTATAGAGGGATTTTCAACTATGAATACATTGATTCTATAGAATCTTACTTATTACTACTTTTTTACCACTTTATTCGAATATGGAGTCGATGGGAATTTTTTTACTTTACAAAACCAAAAGTGCATGTTGAATCCTGCATTTATATATAATATATTTATAATTTATATATAATAAAAATCAATTATATATAGGGATAAATGGATCGATCTATCAACTAAGACCTCTTCTTTTTCTATCGATAGTGATGATATCAACTTATCTGGCCATGTTCCATTCGGGGGAATAAGAATAAAATCGAAATTGCCTTTTGGAGAGATGGCTGAGTGGACGAAAGCGTCGGATTGCTAATCCGCTGTACGAGTCATTCGTACCGAGGGTTCGAATCCCTCTCTTTCCGTTTCCATTGATGACTTACTATTTGTTTGATTTATCTTTTTAATTTATTTAATCTTTTTTCTTTTTTCATAGCAAAAAAGAAAATATCGAATAGATGAAAAATCCTAATATACTTTCAAAAATCAAGCCAAGAGTCCTTTTTTATTCTTCGCGCCCGGGATTACGTCCTGGATCATTAGATAGGAATCCGAAAATGAAGAGAGAAACAAAGAATACCACTACTGCGTAAACGAAGAATTTAAGAGTAAGCATTACATAATCTCCAAAATCTTTTTTTTTTTCAAAAAAAAAAGAGAATAGATTCTCTATTTTTAGAACACATATCTTATTTAAGACCGAAAAATGAAATAGCTTCTAGAAATCTAAAAGAATTTTCATACATTTATTTTATTTTTAAAAAATTTTTTCATACTCACTTTATATTGTGGAGTATCAAAATAAGGTCTTTCGTTTACGCAAAAATAGTTAGAATGATAAAATAGGACGATCAAAATTTTTTGTAGCTATTGAAGAATTCGCATATATGAATAAAGAGTTCATATTAGAATACTTATCTGATCTTATCACTTATTAGTATTAATATTTCTTTTTCTCGAATAAATCATTCATTTTTTTAGTACAAGATGAAAGATCTCATCGAAAACTTACAGCAGCTTGCCAAACAAAAGCTAAGAGAAAAAAGAGCACAGGTATGACTGGCATAAAATCTACGATTGGACTCAAAAAGGCGTAGGCCTCCGGCAATTTGACGAATAAAAAACTACTCGAATAAAGGGCAGAATTAAGACAGATCAAACTAAAGATATTAAGCATAATAGACATTTTTTTCTTTATTTGAGATAATTGCATTTTGATTGAGTTATTGGTAGAAGAGAAAAATTAATAAAGCAAGGTAAACAAAAAATCCTTTTTTTTACTTATTAAAATTGAATCAAACTCAATCAAAATGCCTTCTATTTTGAGAATAGAAGAAAATCAACTTTCATACAATATCTTAATAGAATTATATGTAATTATCAATAAATTTAGTTTAATTGAATTTCTACACGTGTCAAAATCTTAAAAACACAACCTAATCAATCTATCTTAATAAATATATCTAGATTTCTATATATTTGGACTGGACTTGCCAAATAATCCAAAACCTCATATAATATATTTAGGAGTCTCAAATCGAAATCTAACCTGTGGACTGGACTTGCCAAATAATCCAAAACTTCATATAATATATTTAGGAGTCTCAAATCGAAATCTAACTGGGGCGTGGCCAAGTGGTAAGGCATCGGGTTTTGGTCCCGATAGTCGGAGGTTCGAATCCTTCCGTCCCAGGACCAGATGTTCTAGTTATTACATCAGAACATCTGGTCGTTCTTAAACTTAAAGCTTCAGGAAGCTTTAAGTGGGTGGGGGTGGGTCTTTAGGAAGCTTTAAGTGGGTGGGTCTTTTTTCATAATTCTAGTAGTTAGTAGATAAAAAGTTAAAAAAAACCAAAAAAAAAGACAATAAAAAAGAGAAACAAGGAAAATAATAATCAAGAAATTTTAAATAGGTATTATCATATAAATGGGTTTTTTAAATACAAAAACTCTAAATAAATAATATGATCTATGGTTATGGTTTATATCCATCAAAAAAGTTAGAACAACTTCGTAATTATATCTTTGACAGATAAATCATAAAAAAGCATGTTGCTGCTTTTTTGAAAGGATTACGGATCAACGAAGTAATGTCTAAACCTAAGGATTCGTAGGAAGAAAAAGGATTTCGGAACAAGGAAACACCTTTTCTTCCAATTGTCTCAATAATTGCAACTGAATCAGGCTGAAGAATTCAAATTGATTCCAAATGAGACAAAAAAGGGGTATGAAGGACCACTCAATAAAGGGAAAGGCCCCAAAAAGGATTGATATTCTTTTGAGCTATTTGATTGAAACGTGAGTTAGGAATAAAAATGAGTTTTTCTATTATATTTTAATGTATTTATAAAAAGCCTCGAATCATTTTTTTCTCGAGCCGTACGAGGAGAAAACTTCCTATACGTTTCTATCTAGGGGGGGTTATTCATCTAATCTATCCCAATACACCGTCTATCAAATCCTTGCTATAGATGTTCGGTCCCAAAGAATATCTATAAATGTTTCTGCTATTCTCCATTTTCTTGAAAGAGGGGCTCAACCTACAGGAACTTTTTCTGATATTTTGGAGAGAGTGGGAATTTTAAAAGAATTTCGTCTTATTATAATTTTCTGATATTTTGGAGAGAGTGGAAATTTTGAAAGAATTTCGTCTTATAATGAAAGAAATAGAAATACAAAAAAAAGGAGGTTTTAAAATGTTGTCAAAAACAACAATCATATTTGCACTGATACGACTTTTTCTTCTTATAGTGTTAAGAGTTACTCTTGTTGTTCTAAATAAAAAAAAGAAAAAACCACAAGTGGATAACAAGTCAACAAGTGGATAACAAGTAACTACTTACATCTTAATTACTTTTGCATCTAAGAGATGTATATATAGTTTTTTGATTTGGATTTTAGTTCCATATCATTTTGTTTCTTGGGGTTGATCTCAATCACTAACTTAATATGTTAGGATTGACTTTAATCACGGAAATAACAGTCAATTCAAGGAGGGTTTCAAAATGAAACTGATATTTAAAACGTGTCTGTCCAGCTATTCGGCTAAACTAGACAGTTCGGGTAATTTGGTTCCTAACAAAGAGTTGCACGTCGAATCTTTTCAGTCTATTTTGAATAATGTTGCTATTACGATTGAGCTTATCCAGAAAGAGGGGAAGGTTCCTCCCTTATATTTGTGTTTTGATCTGAAAACGCAAAGTTTTATGATTTTCGAAGATGACACTGTTATTTGTGATTCTTCGGATGGGCCTGGCAAAGCGTACACAAAGAAGCGCCTTACTCAATTTTTTGATTCTAAGTTAGGTTTTGACGTTTCCGTAGAAATGGGCGTGGGGTTAGGTCCTGTTGCTAAGAAGGGGAGAAAGAGAAAGGAATTCCACACTCTAGAATTTGTCGCTCAAATTATGAATTTCTTAATAGACGACAACGACGACGGAAATGCTGCAGGAGCCGGAATTCCTTTACGCCCTTCCGGCGACGGAAGTTCTTCAGGCGAAGAAATTGCTCTAGCCGAAGAAATTGCTCTAGGCAACAAAGGTTTTTGGCCTGAAGAAAGTGCTTCAGATGATGAAAGTTCTCTAGGCGGCGAAGAGGAAGATTCTAATAATAATAATCAAGGACCTGCAAAATATCAACATCTATGGGTTCAATGCGAGAATTGTTATAAACTTAATTATAAGAGATTATTTATGTCGAAATTTTATATTTGTGAATATTGTGGACACTATGTAAAAATGAATAGTTCGGATAGAATTGATCTTCCGATTGATCTAGATACTTGGGATCCGATGGATGAAGACATGATTTTAAATCCCATGGCATTTGATTCGGAAAATAAGGATCCCTTTGAATTTTGTTCGGAAAATAAAGATACCTTTGAAGAAGAGCGATTTGAAGAAGAGCGATTTGAAGAAGAGCGATTTGAAGAAGCTGCGGAAGCAAAAAAGAACATTCCTTCGGAAATGAAATTGCCTCCGGAAATCGATTTTGATTTTGATTTTGAGTTGGGTTTGACTTCGGAAGCGGAAGAAGGAGAAGAAGAAAAACCTTTTAAAGAGTATATCGATTCTTATCAAAGAGAAACCGGGTTAACTGACGCTATTCAAACAGGTATAGGTCGACTAAACGGTATTCCTGTAGCAATGGGCGTTATGGATTTTGAGTTTATAGGGGGTAGTATGGGATGTGTTGTAGGGGAAAAAATAACTAGATTGATTGAGTATGCTACCAAAGAATTTCTACCACTTATTTTAGTATGCGCTTCCGGAGGTGCGCGTATGCAAGAAGGATGTTTGAGCCTAATGCAAATGGCTAAAATATCTGCTGCTTTATATGAGTATCAATCAAAAAAAAAGTTATTCTATGTATCAATCCTTACATCTCCTACTACCGGTGGGGTGACCGCTAGTTTTGGTATGTTGGGGGATATAATTATTGCCGAACCCAAGGCCTACATTGCATTTGCAGGTAAAAGAGTAATTGAAGAATTATTTCATACGACAGTACCTGAAGGTGCACAAGAAACTGAACATTTATTCGATAAGGGTTTATTGGATTCAATTGTACCGCGTAATGAATTAAAAGCTGTTCTAAGTAAGTTATTGAAACTCCACTCTTTCCTTCCTTTGAATCTAAATTCGGAATCAAAGTCAAAATCAGAAGAATTGGCGTTTGTTTGGTGACATACTAATTGAATAAATGGAAAGAAGACCTCTTTTCAGAGGTCTTCTTTCCATTTATTCAATTAGAAGAAAGGAATGAAAGAAGAAAAGATGAAGAATAATAAATTCGATTATCATATACTATATGTATAAAACCGATTCATTTAGTTAGTTCTACATTTTTTTTCTTTCACTTATCATATACTCACTTAAATAGAATTAGTATAATTAGATAGAATTATAATTCTAATTAATTAAGATATTTTTATAAAAAAAAAATCTAACAAAAAGGTACAAATAGTAAATCGAGGTACCCTTTCTATGACAGATATAAACTTTCCTTCTATTTTTGTTCCTTTAGTAGGCCTAGTATTTCCGGCAATTGCAATGGCTTCCTTATTTCTTCATGTTCAAAAAAACAAGATTTTTGAAATCCGTCGGGACCAAATCTAATTTTTTCAAGACTTAGATTTGAATCACAACACAGATATCTATTTGGCGGAAATGCGATAATACATGATTGTTTCCAACGGAAACATAATATAGGGATAAACGAATTCTAGCGATTTTCAAATAAGTAGATGGGAGGTTCTTTGAAATAGAAAGTCAATCTATCTATATCTATGTAGATATCTATGGTAGGGTCATATCAAATGGATGGTCTTTTTTTGGATCTAACTAATTTCATGAATTACCCCTAAAGGTTCGCATCAGAGTAGTGCTAGTTGATGAAAGTTACTTCGGAAAAAAAAAGTAAATAAAGTCAAAATCGTTTGGGTTATTCTCTCAAGTCAAATTCAAAATGCAACTAGATCTAGTATGAATTGGCGATCAGAACGTATATGGGTAGAACTTCTAAGAGGATCTCGAAAAACAAGTAATTTCAGCTGGGCCTTTATCCTTTTTTTAGGTTCATTAGGATTCCTATTGGTTGGAACTTCCAGTTATCTTGGTAGGAATTTGATACCTTTATTTCCCTCTCAGCAAATAATTTTTTTTCCACAAGGGATTGTGATGTCTTTCTATGGAATTGCAGGCCTTTTTATTAGCTCCTATTTGTGGTGTACAATTTCGTGGAATGTGGGTAGTGGTTATGATCGATTCGATAGAAAAGAAGGAATAGTTTGTATTTTTCGTTGGGGATTCCCTGGAAAAAATCGTCGAATCTTCCTCCGATTCCTTATAAAAGATATTCAGTCTATCAGAATAGAACTAAAAGAGGGTATTTCTACTCGTCGTGTCCTTTACCTGGAAATCAGAGGCCAGGGAGTCGTTCCCTTGACTCGCACTGATGAGAATTTGACTCCACGAGAAATTGAACAAAAAGCTGCTGAATTGGCTTATTTCTTGCGTGTACCAATGGAAGTCTTTTGACTGAACGAAATTAATGCTGTCCTAGATGAGAGTAAAAAAAGGAAAATCCTACTTTTCTGTCGTATAACTTCAATGAAAAAATGTCCCCCAAATTCTTTATGCTCTGGGTAGCTGGTTAAATTTTTTATAAATATTTGATAGAAGGCGGGTTCTTTCGTTTCGAAATCAGAATAATGAATATTCAATAATTGAAGCGGCTCCCTCGGGTATTCATCGAAAGGAAAGAATTGCTTCCAATTTGACCAATTGAAATATCTGGAAACACGATTTTTTATTATTTCTTCATTCGATTCGAAGTGGGCTCTTATTCTCTATTCTTTCAAGATTCAAGGACTAATAGCCAAATCACAAATAAAAAAAAAATGGCAAAAAAAAAAAAGAAAGCATTTCTTCCTCTTCTATATCTTGCATCTATAGTAATTTTACCCTGGTGTATCTCTCTCTCATTTAATAAATTTATAGAATCTTGGATTACTTATTGGTGGGATACTAAACAACCCAAAACCTTTTTGAATGATATTCAAGAAAAGAATATTCTCGCAAAATTCCTAGAATTAGAGGAGCTTCTCCTGTTGGACGAGATGATAAAGGAATACCCGGAAACACATCCACAAAAGCTTCGTATAGGAATTCACAAAGAAACGATTCAATTGATCAAGATGCACAATGAGTATTGTATCCATATGATTTTGGACTTTTCGACAAATATAATCTGTTTCTTTATTCTCAGTGGTTATTCTATTCTGGGTAAAGAATACCTTCTTCTTCTTAACTCTTGGGTTCAGGAATTCCTACATAATTTAAGCGACACAATAAAAGCTTTTTTTCTTCTTTTATTAACTGATTTCTTTATTGGATTTCATTCGCCCCATGTTTGGGAATTCCTGATTGGCCCTATCTACAAAGATTTTGGATTTCCGCATAAAGATCGAATTCTACCTGTTCTTGTTTCAATTATTCCAGTCATTCTAGATACAATTTGGAAATATTGGGTCTTCCTTTATTTAAATCGTATATCCCCATCACTTGTAGTGATTTATCATTCAATAAAAGGCTAAAAAGAAAACTAAAGAATCTACTGATCTGAATCAAATTCGAATTTATAATTAGAATGTTTGTTACTTTGTGCATAAACAAAGCATTCAGAATTCTTTCTACTCATCCAAGACAGGGAGTTACTCCTATATTCCAGTAAGAGTATTCCAGTAAAATAAATAGCAGAATCGTGGATAGGGAACTAGACTAGCTACCTACCTAATTTATTGTAGAAATTTTCGGAATCAAAGATTGGACCATGCAAACTAGAAAGAGCTTTTCTTGGATAAAAGAACAGATTACTCGATCCATTTCCGTATCGCTCATGATATATATAATAACTCGAGCATCCATTTCAAATGCATATCCCGTTTTTGCACAGCAAGGTTATGACAACGCACGAGAAGCGACTGGGCGTATTGTATGTGCCAATTGCCATTTAGCTAATAAGCCCGTGGATATTGAGGTTCCACAAGCGGTCCTTCCTGATACTGTATTTGAGGCAGTTGTTCGAATTCCTTATGATATGCAACTCAAACAAGTTCTTGCCAATGGCAAGAAGGGGGCTTTGAATGTAGGGGCTGTTCTTATTTTACCTGAGGGGTTTGAATTAGCTCCACCCGATCGTATTTCTCCCGAGATGAAAGAAAAGATAGGCAATCTTTCTTTTCAGAGTTATCGACCCAATAAAAAAAATATTATTGTGATAGGTCCTGTTCCTGGGAAAAAATATAGCGAAATTACCTTTCCTATTCTTTCCCCGAACCCTGCTACTAAGAAAGATGTTTACTTCTTAAAATATCCGATATATGTAGGCGGTAACAGGGGAAGGGGTCAAATTTATCCCGATGGAAGCAAGAGTAATAATACAGTTTATAATGCTACAGCAGGGGGTATAATAAATAAAATTATACGAAAAGAAAAGGGCGGGTACGAAATAACCATAGCGAATGCGTCGGATGGACGTCAAGTGGTTGATATTATCCCTCCGGGACCGGAGCTTCTTGTTTCAGAAGGCGAATCGATCAAACTTGATCAACCATTAACGAGTAATCCGAATGTAGGTGGATTTGGTCAGGGAGATGCAGAAATAGTACTTCAAGACCCATTACGTGTCCAAGGCCTTTTGTTCTTCTTTGCATCTGTTATGTTGGCGCAAATCTTTTTGGTTCTTAAAAAGAAACAGTTCGAGAAGGTTCAATTGTCCGAAATGAATTTCTAAATTCTCGGATTTAGAACATCAAGTTCGTAAAAAAAAAAATTCTTATTGAAAATTATGTATGATCGAAAAATGGAAAAATTAGGACAGGATCTTTTTTGGTTTTTTATACTTTTTTTTCAACTTCTATGAGATGTCGAGAAAATTACTTGTACTACATTCTTAGTTAGAGTATATATATTGCGAATATTTGAATTGCGAATATTTGACTTTAAACGTCTTTTTTCAATTCAAATTGAAATTATGTTACTACGCCACTATTTTTTTATAAGATTGAAATGTCATAGAGTGTTTTCTATTCGAGAATCAAATTGAACCAGATACGAGACTAGGCGGATAATGTAATGAAAAGAAAGAAAGGATAAACGAGGGGAACAAAAGATTCTAGGGGGATTCTGTGCCCTCCGAGTCTTAGACATCTACAATATTAGACACACATAATAAAAGGAATTTTACACATCCCCTTTTTGTGTGTATCGAAATGGTAATCATTCTTGATCCCCCTTCGTCAAAGACTTAGTTGTAATTTCTATGGGACCTCCCCCTTCTGCATTTGTCTATTTCGAGGGGGAGGTCCCGTTGAGTTCTTATGCTTTCATATCTATACCTCGGTTCATCCGATTACTACAAGGATGAACCCAATCCAGAATATGAACCATAAAAGAAAAGACCTATTAAACCGATCACAAGAATACCAGTTACAATACCTATTATCCAAAGAGGAATCCTTCCTTTAGTATTGGCCATTTACCCCACTTCCCTCCACATTTCATCAAGTGGTCGTGCT